AATGAAGTGCCTGATAAAAGGATTATTTTGATAGAATAAATCATGTAAATTTTTACCTTCATTACATTTAATAGAATTAAACTATTTCCTAAAGTATCAAAAACTTTTATACCTCTTATACTAAAATGTAAAAAATAAGCTAATTAAGCTAGTGGGTTCATACCTCATCAATAAAGGTTTTAATCCTTTTTTTTTAAATAAATAATATTTATAAAATTATCTTTTTTACCACATTAATCTCAGGAACCTTAATTTCTATTTCATCGTCCTCATGAATAGGAACATGAATAGGGTTAGAAATTAACTTAATTAGATTTGTCCCTTTAATTTCCAATTCAAAAAATCTATTCTCCTCAGAATCTGCTATAAAATATTTTCTTGTTCAAGCTCTAGCTTCAACGTCATTTCTATTTAGAATTATTTTATTAATAATTTTAAATAGACTTAATGAATTTTCTTTAATAAACTGATCATTAATTATAATTTTGAATTCTTCCCTTTATCTTAAAATAGGAGCCGCGCCCCTCCATTTCTGATTCCCGGAAGTCACATCAAAATTAAATTGATCACAAAGAATAATTCTACTAACATGACAAAAAATTGCCCCAATAATACTCTTAACCTACACTATACCAAATAATATTTTTTCATATTTAATTATTATTTCATCAGTATGCGTGGGAAGAATTATCGGTTTAAACCAAACCATAATACAAAAATTAATAGCTTACTCATCAATTAACCACATGGGATGAATATTGGCTAGAATATTATTTATAGAAAATATTTGAATAATTTATTTCACGATTTATAGATCAGTAACAATTTTATTAATAATACTTATAAAGAATTTAAATATCTTCTTTATAAAGCAATTATTTATCAATATAAATAATTCATCATTAAAATTCTCATTTATTATCAATTTTTTGTCATTAGGAGGACTACCTCCTTTCCTCGGATTTTTACCTAAATGAATTATTATTCAAAACATAATTAATGAAAATATATTTATATTAACTTTTATCATAATTATAATAACTATAATTACCTTATTTTTTTACTTACGTGTAACCTTTTCTATCCTATTAATTAATTATAATGAAAATAATTGAAAACCTAACTTAAAATTCAAAAACAAAAAATTTATCTTCATTTTAAATATAATTAGTATTTCAGGTTTAGTAATATCCACAATCATTATTAACATAATCTAAATAATTACTAAGGATTTAGTTAAGCTATGAGGGAAAAAAGTTGAAATCTGATTGCTTAGTTTAAAACACGCTAAATTTTTTTTGTTAAATTTACTTAAAGTCTACACTTTATAGTATCGAACCTGGGGAGGACTCCGAGAGTCAATTTAGTTTAATTAATGTATAAATTTTAAATTTAAGGATTTAAGTTAAGCTAAACTATTAGCCTTCAAAGTTAATTATAAAGGCAAAGTCTTTAAGCCTTAGGGTTACCCCACCTTTAAATTTGCAATTTAAAATCATAATTTGAATAGAAGGCCGGTGAGAGAATTTCCAAATTCGTAAATAAATTTACAGTTTATTGCCTATACTCAGCCATCTCGCCGAATAAGTGGCTCTTCTCAACAAATCACAAAGATATTGGAACTTTATATTTTATTTTTGGTTCATGATCAGGAATAGTTGGGACTTCTCTAAGTCTACTAATTCGAGCTGAATTAGGAACACCTGGGTCTTTAATTGGAGATGACCAAATCTATAACGTTATTGTCACCGCCCATGCTTTCATTATAATTTTCTTTATGGTAATGCCAATCATAATCGGGGGATTCGGAAATTGATTAGTTCCTCTAATACTAGGAGCCCCAGATATGGCCTTTCCTCGGATAAACAACATAAGATTCTGACTACTACCGCCATCTCTAACTCTTTTGCTAATAAGTAGAATAGTAGAAAATGGGGCCGGTACGGGATGGACAGTTTACCCACCCCTCTCTGCAGGAGTAGCTCATAGAGGAGCTTCAGTAGACTTAGCTATTTTTAGATTACATCTCGCAGGGATTTCATCTATTCTAGGAGCTGTTAATTTTATTTCTACAGTTATTAATATGCGCTCAGTAGGAATATCTTTCGACCGAATACCCTTATTCGTTTGAGCGGTAGCCATTACTGCCCTTCTTCTATTACTATCTCTGCCTGTTTTAGCCGGAGCTATTACCATACTTCTAACAGACCGAAATTTAAACACTTCATTCTTTGACCCAGCCGGAGGGGGGGATCCAATTCTTTACCAACATTTATTTTGATTTTTTGGACATCCAGAAGTTTACATTTTAATTCTTCCCGGATTCGGAATAATCTCTCATATTATTAGACAGGAAAGAGGGAAAAAAGAAACATTTGGATCTTTAGGTATAATCTACGCAATATTGGCAATTGGTTTATTAGGATTTGTTGTCTGAGCTCATCACATATTTACAGTTGGGATGGATGTAGACACTCGGGCTTATTTTACTTCAGCAACAATAATTATTGCTGTGCCTACTGGAATTAAAATTTTCAGATGATTAGCCACTCTTCATGGAACTCAATTAAACTATTCACCATCAATTCTTTGATCTCTGGGATTTGTTTTCTTATTTACAGTTGGGGGATTAACAGGAGTTGTTTTAGCTAATTCATCAATTGATATTATTTTACATGATACATATTATGTTGTCGCTCATTTTCATTATGTTTTATCTATAGGGGCCGTATTCGCCATTATAGCCGGATTTGTGCACTGATTCCCCCTATTTACAGGATTAACTATAAACCCTTTTATACTAAAAATTCAATTTTTTATTATATTTATTGGGGTAAATTTAACATTTTTTCCTCAACACTTTTTAGGACTAAGAGGTATACCGCGTCGATATTCTGATTATCCAGATGCCTATACCTCCTGAAATGTAATTTCATCTATTGGATCAACTATTTCATTGGTAGGAGTAATTATAATACTATTTATTATTTGAGAAAGATTTGCTACAAACCGAACAATTATTTACTCTAACCAAATAACTTCTTCTATCGAATGACTCCAATTAACCCCGCCCGCCGAACATAGTTATTCTGAACTTCCAATACTATCAAGATTCTAATATGGCAGATTAGTGCAATAGATTTAAGCCCTATATATAAAGTTAAACTTTTTTTAGAAATCGCAACTTGAACAAATTTAAATCTACAAGATAGTGCATCTCCTTTAATAGAGCAATTAACTTTCTTTCATGACCATACTCTACTAATTCTAATAATAATTACGACTTTAGTGGGTTATTTAATACTTACATTATTTTTTAATAAATTTAATAACCGATTTTTATTAGAAGGACAAACAATTGAAATTATTTGAACTATTCTACCTGCTATCACATTAATTTTTATTGCTCTACCATCTCTCCGACTTCTTTACTTATTAGATGAAATCAATAACCCAATGATTACTTTAAAAACAATCGGACATCAATGATATTGAAGTTATGAATATTCTGATTTTAACCAAATTGAATTTGATTCCTACATAATTCCCACAAATGAACTTCCACAAAATAATTTCCGACTTCTCGATGTTGATAACCGAGTAATTTTACCTTTTAACACCCAAATTCGAATAATAATCACAGCTGCAGATGTCCTCCATTCATGAACCATTCCAGCTTTAGGGGTAAAGGTTGATGCTACTCCTGGACGTTTAAATCAAACTAGATTTTTTATAAACCGGCCAGGACTTTATTATGGTCAATGTTCAGAGATCTGTGGATCAAATCACAGATTTATGCCAATTCTAATCGAAAGAATTAATACCAACACTTTTATTAAATGAATAACTTCTATTAAAAATTCATTAGATGACTGAAAGCAAGTATTGGTCTCTTAAACCACTTTATAGTAAATTAGCAATTACTTCTAATGAAAAAAAATTAGTTAAGTTTATAACGTTAGGTTGTCAATCTAAAATCATTTTAAAATAAATATTTTTTAATTCCTCAAATAGCTCCTATAAGATGACTCTACTTATTTATTACATTTACCATAATCTTCATCATATTCAACTATTTAAATTACTTTGTATTTATAAAAACCACTACGAATAAAAAATCCATAACAATAAAGTCTTTAAAATCTTTAAATTGAAAATGATAACAAATTTATTTTCATCTTTTGACCCAACAACAAGAATTTTAGGTATATCCTTAAACTGATTAAGAACCTTAGTTGGATTTCTAATTATCCCTATAACTTTTTGATTTATCCCCAGACGTTTCAGATTTGTATGATATAAAATTTTAGGAACATTACATAATGAATTTAAAATTTTAATTAAATCAGATAATATTAAAGGAAGAACTTTAATCTTCATCTCTCTTTTTAGAATCATTATATTTAATAATTTCTTAGGTCTATTTCCTTATGTATTTACCAGAACAAGACATATATCATTAACTTTAACCTTAGCCCTACCTTTATGACTAAGTTTTATACTATTTGGATGAATTAACCACACACAACATATATTTGCCCACTTAGTGCCCCAGGGAACCCCCCCAGTACTAATACCTTTTATAGTTTGTATTGAAACTGTCAGAAATGTAATTCGACCTGGAACTTTAGCCATTCGGTTAGCTGCAAATATAATTGCAGGACATTTACTTCTTACATTATTAGGTAACACTGGATCAAAATTAAGAATTCTTATAATTAATTTTCTTTTAATTGTACAATTCGCCCTTCTTCTATTAGAAGCTGCAGTAGCTATAATTCAATCATATGTATTTGCTGTTCTTAGAACTTTATATTCAAGAGAAGTAGTTTAATGTCAATAAGAAATCACACCTTTCATTTAGTAAATTATAGCCCCTGACCATTAACCGGAGCCATTGGAACTATAACTTTAGTTTCAGGACTAGTTAAATGATTTCATCAATATAACCCAAATCTGTTAATATTAGGGGTTTTAATCACTATCCTTACTATGTATCAATGATGACGAGATATTACCCGTGAAGGAACCTTCCAAGGTTTACATACATTTAAAGTAACAATCGGATTACGATGAGGTATAATTTTATTTATTACATCCGAAGTATTTTTTTTTATCTCATTTTTCTGAGGGTTCTTCCATAGAAGTTTAGCCCCAACAATTGAACTAGGAGCAATGTGACCTCCTAAAAGAATTATTCCATTTAATCCACTTGAAATTCCCTTATTAAATACTCTTATCCTCCTATCTTCCGGGATCACAATCACCTGAGCTCATCATAGCTTAATAGAAAATAATTTTAATCAATGTACTCAAGGTCTTTTATTAACAGTAATTTTAGGAGTCTACTTCTCTATTCTACAAGGATTAGAATATGTAGAAGCTCCCTTTACTATTGCTGACGCAATTTACGGGTCTAGTTTCTTTATAGCAACTGGGTTCCATGGCTTACACGTAATTATTGGAACAACCTTCTTATTAATTTGTTTAATTCGTCATCTTAAAAACCACTTCTCCTCAATTCACCATTTTGGTTTTGAAGCTGCTGCTTGATACTGACATTTCGTAGATGTTGTCTGATTGTTCTTATATATTTCAATTTACTGATGAGGTAGATAAATTTATATAGTATAACAATTATATTTGACTTCCAATCAAAAGATCTAAGAAATTAGTATAAATAATTAAAATTTTAATAATAATAAGAACTTTAATCATACTAATTTCTATATTAATAATAATTTTAGTAGGATTTATTTCCAAAAAAACTGAGGCCGACCGTGAAAAAAGAAGTCCTTTCGAATGTGGGTTTGACCCTATAAGATCTTCTCGAATTCCATTTTCCTTACAATTTTTCTTAATTGCTGTAATTTTTCTAATTTTTGATGTTGAAATTGCCCTATTATTACCTATAATTTCCATCATAAAAATCTCAAATTTAATTAACTACTCATTAGTTATTTTCATCTTTATTGTTATTCTATTAATTGGGTTATACCACGAATGAAACCAAGGAGCTTTAGATTGAGCAAACTAGGATAATAGTTAATTATAACATTTGAATTGCAATCAAAAAGTATTGAATATAAATCAATTTATCTTAAAATAAGAAGTAAAATTTACATTTAGTTTCGACCTAAAAATTTGATATCTGATATCCTTATTTATTAATTGAAACCAAAAAGAGGTATATCACTGTTAATGATAAAATTGAATTTAAATTCCAATTAAAGAAATAAGTTTATACAAGAAGAAGCTTCTAACTTCAATCTTAAGCGAATAAGATCGTTTTTATTTCTTATTTATATAGTTTAAAAAAAAACATTACATTTTCAATGTAAAAATAAAAATTTATTTTTTATAAATATTTAAAAATTATACAATTTCCTCGATATCTTCAATATCGCGCTCTTTATTATAAGCTATTTAAATAAATAAAAATAATCAAAATAACTAATCATAAAATAAATATTAATAAATAAATTTTCAAATTATTTACTTCCATCAATTGGGATCTTTTAGATAATCCCCCTAAAAATTTATAAATACCTTGACCACCTAAATATTCAGATCAACCTTGATCAAAATTTTTAATAACTAAAGATCCTAATTTTAAAAAATAATAATTAACCCCTAAAGTAGATAAATATGGCATATACCATATCGAAGAAATAAAATATAAATATTTTACTAAAAAATAAGAATTACTAGAAAATCTCACACTCATCTTAGCCAATCTATAACCTATAAATCCCCCAAACAATCTTACCAATAATGCTATTAACTTTATAAATAAAGGTAAACAAATTATTGTGGGAGTTGGAAAAATTAATCAACTTAAAGATCTCCCAGAAAAAATTACTATTAAAAATAATCCTCTTATCCCCTTTAATATAATAATTCCATTATCCCCCAAATTATAAAATGAATTAAAATTTAAATTTCCAATAATTGAATAATAACATAAACGTAAAGAATAACATATGGTTAATCCTGTAGAAAAATAAAATAAAAAATAAATTAATATATTACCATAATGTAAAGAGCAAACCTCTAAAATTAAGTCCTTAGAATAAAACCCAGCTAAAAAAGGAAACCCGCATAAAGCTAAATTAGAAATGTTAAAAAATGTACAAGTCAAAGGTATTTGTAACATAAGACTCCCTATAAACCGAATATCCTGTCTATTAGAAAAATTATGAATTACAGAACCAGCACATATAAAAAGTAGGGCCTTAAATATAGCATGAGTTAAAAGATGAAAAAATGCTAGTTTATAATTACCCAAAAATAAAATTCTCATTATTAAGCCTAGCTGACTCAAAGTTGATAAAGCAATAACCTTTTTTAAATCAAACTCAAAATTAGCCCCCAACCCTGATATAAATATTGTTAGTCTAGAAATTAATAATATACTCATCATTAAAAAATCCCCAAAAATAAAATTAAACCGAATTAATAAATAAACTCCAGCAGTCACTAAAGTAGAAGAATGAACTAATGATGAAACAGGAGTAGGAGCAGCTATAGCCGCGGGTAATCAAGAAGAAAATGGAATTTGAGCTCTTTTGGTAAAAGCCGCCAAAACAACTAATCAAGAAATCAACTGCATAGTAAAATCATTTCTCATACAATTTAAATAAAAAATATAATTAAATCTACCATAATTAATTATTCAAGAAATTCTTAATAATAAAGCCACATCACCAATACGATTAGACAAAGCTGTGATTATCCCAGCATTATAAGACTTAACGTTCTGATAATAAATTACTAAACAATACGAAACTAATCCTAAACCATCTCAACCCAATAAAATTCTAACAATATTAGGAGAGATAATCAACAAAATTATTGATAATACAAATATAATAACTAACATAATAAACCGATTAATATTTAAATCCCCACTTATATATTCTTCTCTATATAAAATTACCATTGAAGAAATAAATATAACAAACCCCATAAATATTAATGATATTCAATCTAACAAAATAGTTAAAGAAAAAGAAGAAGAATTAAATCTAATTAATTCCCATTCAATAAATAAAATTAAATCTTTAATAATAAATATAAGACTATAAAATAAACTAGTTAATCTGAACAATAACAACACAATAAAATTAATATAACAAATAGAAATATATTTAATTATCTAAGGTAAAAACTTACATTTTTAGTACCACAAACTAACATTTTAATTAAATTACTTAAATAAATTCATAAAATAAAATTATCTGACTTTATAATTAAAATATTTAAAGGTAATCAGTGTAAAATTAATAATTGATATTCTCGGACAGTAATTATAGAAAAAGAAAAATTTCCAGAATAAATTTTTCCATGTTGAGTAAATGAATAAAGATAAAGAGAATAAGCAGCAGAAAAAAAAGAAATCAAAGAAATTATAATTATAGAAACCCACCTCCAAGAAACAATTCTATTAATTAGACAAATTTCACCTAATAAATTTAAAGAGGGAGGTGCAGCTATATTTGAAGAAACCAATAAAAACCACCATAATCTTAAAGAAGGAAAAAAATTAATCATCCCCTTATTTATATATAAATTTCGTCTCCCTAAGCGTTCATAAGAAATATTAGCCAAACAAAATAAACCAGATGAACATAATCCATGGCCAATTATTATTACATAAGAACCATATAAACCCCAAAAATTTATAGTCATTATACCTCCTAAAGCCAAACCTATATGAGCAACAGACGAATATGCAATCAATATTTTTATATCAATTTGTCGTAAACAAATTAAAGAAATTAAAAATCCCCCAAATAATCTAAGACCAATTCAAAAAAAATTATATTTTATTCCTATTAATAATATAAAATTTATCACACGTAAAATACCATATCCCCCTAACTTTAATATAATCCCCGCTAAAATTATAGAACCTGAAACTGGGGCTTCTACATGAGCCTTAGGAAGTCAAAGATGAACTATAAATATTGGCATTTTTACTAAAAAGGCAAATACTATAAATAAATAAAAAAAAAAAGATTCTACCGATATAATAAATATAAAAAAATTTAATCTTCCATTTAAATTATAATAAAAAAAAATAGTAATTATTATGGGTAAAGAAGCCAACAAAGTATAAAATAACAAATAAACCCCTGCCTGTAAACGCTCCGGCTGATACCCTCAACCTATAATTATAAATAAAATTGGAATTAAACTTATCTCAAAAAATAAATAAAATCTAAATAAACTTAAAGAACTAAAAGTAATAAATAATATTAATATCATTAAAATCAAAGAAAAAAGAAAAAATGAAGAATAGTTATTTAAATTATAAATCTTACTAGAGGCTAATAATATTAACCCTCTAATCCAAAAGGTTAGAAATACCAGCCCAAAAGAAAGAATATCTATACCTAAAAAATATCTAATTAAACTAAATCCTGAATTAACTCCCTCAAAAATTAATATTAAAACTAAAATAAAAATTAAACCTTGAACTAAATAAAATATATTTATTAGTCCCAAAGGAATTATAAAAAATATAAAAAATAAAAATTTTATCATTATAAAACTCTTAAAACCTGAAAATAATCATTACCATGTGTACGAATTAATAAAACTATTAATGATAAACCCAATACTCCCTCACATACTCTAAATGTTAAAAATATTAAACTAAAAAAATACTCAAAATCATATAATGATAAATAAAAAAAAATTATTATATATAAAGATAAAACAATAAACTCTAAACTCAAAAGTATAAGCAATAAGTGCTTTCGTTTTATTGAATATATAACCAACCCTCTAACATACATAAAAATACAAAAAATTAAATTCAACATAATTATCATTAGTTTTAATAATTTAAATAAAAATATTGGTCTTGTAAATCAAAAATAAGTAATTACTTTTAAAACTTCAGAGAAAAGATAAACTCCTAACTTTAATCTCCAAAATTAATATTTTATATTAAACTACTCTCTGCATATTTCTTATATTAATAATTAACAGAATAACCTTAAGACTTATCTTTATATTCTTAAATCACCCCATTTCGCTAGGGATTATCCTATTAATACAAACAATCCTAATCTCATTAATAAGAAGATTTTACACCTACTCTTTTTGATTATCTTACATTCTATTCTTAGTTATAATTGGAGGTGTTTTAATTTTATTTACATATATTACCAGAATTGCCTCAAACGAAACATTTATATTTTCAAATAAACTTTTAATTATAATTATCCTAATATTTATAGTATCTGCCATTCTCTCCCTAATCGATAAAACCTTCATATTCCAATTATTCAAAAATAATGATATATTACCAACTAACAATATTATTAACTTTATTAAAGATAACGACCTAATCTTAAATAAAATTTACAACAAGCCAAGAAACTTAATTTCATTAATCTTAATTAATTACTTATTTTTAACATTAATTATTGTTGTAAAAATTACTAATATTAATTACGGACCTTTACGCCAAAAATTCTAATGAATAAACCTATGCGAAACTCCCACCCTCTTCTAAAAATTGCAAACAATAGTTTAGTCGACCTCCCCTCTCCTTCTAATATTTCAGCATGATGAAATTTCGGATCTTTACTAGGTCTATGTTTAATCATTCAAGTACTAACAGGATTATTTTTATCCATACACTACACCGCTAATGTAGAAATAGCTTTTAACAGAGTAGCTCATATTTGTCGTGACGTAAATTACGGTTGATTAATACGAACTTTACACGCAAATGGAGCTTCTTTCTTTTTCATTTGTATTTATTTACATATCGGACGGGGAATATATTACAAATCATATAAATTCTTACATACTTGACTAATTGGGGTAATCATATTATTTGTAGTAATAGGAACAGCTTTTATAGGATATGTTTTACCTTGAGGACAAATATCATTTTGAGGGGCCACTGTAATTACTAACCTTCTATCTGCCATCCCATACGTGGGTAATATATTAGTTCAGTGAATTTGAGGGGGATTTGCCGTTGATAACGCAACTTTGACTCGATTTTTTGCTATCCACTTTCTTCTACCTTTTATAATTATAGCTTTAACAATAATTCACTTATTATTTCTTCACCAAACTGGATCTAATAATCCCTTAGGATTAAATAGAAATTTAGATAAAATCCCTTTCCATCCTTATTTTTCTTATAAGGATATTTTAGGATTTATTATTATAATATTTATACTAACAATTCTAACTTTACATAATCCTTATTTGTTGGGAGACCCTGATAATTTCATCCCAGCAAACCCTTTAGTCACACCAGTACACATTCAACCAGAATGATATTTCTTATTTGCATATGCTATTTTACGATCTATTCCCAACAAACTAGGAGGAGTTATTGCTTTAGTAATATCAATTTTAATTCTTATATTTATTCCATTTCTAAGAAATCAAAAATTCCAAAGAATACATTTCTATCCTATTAACCAAATCCTTTTCTGAAATCTTCTTTCAATTGTAATTCTATTAACTTGAATTGGGGCACGACCTGTAGAAGATCCTTACATCTTAATTGGTCAGATACTTACAGTAATTTATTTTCTATACTTCCTTATTAATCCTTTAGTTACTAAAATTTGAGATAATCTAATTTACTAGTTAATGAACTTGAATAAGTATATGTTTTGAAAACATAACATAGTAGTAAAACCTTCTATTAACTTATTACTAAATTTAATCAACTAAATAATATAAAAAAATACTATTAACTTTAATCTAAAATAAAAAAATAAAAAATTAAGAGATAAAGATAAAAACCTCTTTCAAGCTAATCCTATTAATTTATCATACCGATACCGAGGTAAAGTCCCCCGAACTCATAAAAACAAAAAAGAAATTAAAGAAACCTTTAAAAAAAAAATAAATGACAATATATCACCCCCTAAAAATATAATTCTAAATATAGTTCTCATAAAAAGAATTCTTGAATATTCAGCTAAAAAAATTAAAGCGAATCCCCCTCTTCTATATTCAACATTAAACCCGGAAACTAATTCAGACTCACCCTCAGCAAAATCAAACGGAGTTCGATTTGTCTCTGCCAACATTGTTACCACTCAAATTAAACATAATGAAAATGTTAAAAAAATTATTATAAAATTAATTTGAAATTTATAAAAATCAAAAAAAGAAAATCCTCCAATTATAACTAAAAAAGACATTAAAATTAAAGCCATTCTAACTTCATAAGAAATAGTTTGAGCAATCGCCCGTAAACTCCCCAACAATGAATAATTAGAATTAGAAGACCACCCAGAAATCATAATAGTATAAACCCCTAAAGATAGACAACATAAAACAAATAATATTCTTAAATTAAAAAAATATAAACCTGTTAAAAAAGGCAATCTTATTCATAAAAATAAAGATAAAAATAAATTAATAATAGGAGAAAAATAATAAAATATATAATTTGATACTAAAGGAAAAGTTTGTTCTTTAGTAAATAACTTAATTGCATCAGAAAAAGGCTGTAAAATCCCTATAAACCCTAATTTATTAGGGCCTTTCCGAATTTGAATATAACCTAAAACTTTACGCTCCAAGAGAGTCAAAAATGCAACCCCAATTAATACAAAAATCACCAAAATAATACTAAAAATCATTACTAAAATTAATTCAATAAATATCATATATTGTTTGTATAAAAATATACATTTGTAAATTCTAAATTTAATGCACTAATCTGCCAAAACAATTACTATTAATCTAAATCAAGTAATTTACTAAATATTTGGTCCTTTCGTACTAAAATATCCTAAATTTTTAAAGATAGAAACCAACCTGGCTCACGCCGGTCTGAACTCAGATCATGTAAGAATTTAAAGGTCGAACAGACCTTGAATTTGAACTTTTGCCCCCAAATCATTTCTTAATCCAACATCGAGGTCGCAATCTTTTTTATCGATATGAACTCTACAAAAAAATTACGCTGTTATCCCTAAGGTAACTTAATCTTATAATCATTAAAATGGATCAAAAAAATAAAAATAATTAATTTAAATCTAAAGAGTTTATTTAATCTTTATATCACCCCAATAAAATAAAATATATAATAAAAAATTTAATAACCTAAAAATTTAATATTATAAACTTTATAAAGATCTATAGGGTCTTCTCGTCTTTTAAATCCATTTAAGCTTTTTAACTTAAAAATTAAATTCTAATAATTAAAATAGACAGCTATTTTCTCGTTAAACCATTCATTCTAGCTTTCAATTAAAAAACTAATGATTATGCTACCTTTGTACGGTCAAAATACCGCAGCTATTTAAAATCTTCATTGAGCAGGCCAAACTTTATATTATAAACAAAAAGAAATGTTTTTGATAAACAGTCGAAAAATAAATTTGCCGAATTCCTTATTTTAAACTAAAATTAAAATAAATAATTACATATAAATATACTAATTTAATCATTATTAAAAAATCTAAAAAATTAAAAAATTTATTTTCATAAATATATTAAAAACCAATAAATCTTACTATACACTAAATTAATTATAACATCCTTTTAATGATAAACACTTCCAAACTTACAAATTTAGTAAAACTAATAATTTATAAAAATTTATTTTCAAGCTAAACCCTAAAAATATAAGATATTTACATTAAAATCTTAAAAAATTAAAACATTAATTTTAAATAAATAAATTCAATTTATTTATGAAAAAACTAGATATATAAGAAACGATAAACTTCTAATTTCTATTTTAATATTAAAAATATTTATTCTACAATAAAAATATTATTAAAATAGATCTTCTTATTTCGAGAAAATTAAAATAATTAAAATTTAATTAATCAACCCTGATACCCAAGGTACATAAAATAAATACTACTTTCCAAATTATAAAATAATATTTTAAAGATCTTTTTCAATAAAAATAACTATTATAAACTAAATTTTTTCTTAACAAAATAATAAAAATTAACATAAAATTTTAATTCTTAAATATATAATCAATAAACAAAAAAATTAATAATTTAATCCAATTCAAATTATATTGATTTTCACAACAACTTTTTAATGTAAATAAAATGCTTTCTAAACAAGCTCTAACTTGTCTTTCTAGATACACTTTCCAGTACATCTACTATGTTACGACTTATCTTTCTTTAAAGAAAGAGCGACGGGCGATATGTGCATATTCCAAAACTTTAATCATAATATTTAATAAATAAAATTACTTTCAAATCCACTTTCAAAAAATATTTTAATAATTTTTATCCATATAAATAAATTTATTGTAACCCATTTCTACTTTTCTATAAACTATGTCTTGATCTGATTTAAATAATAATAATAAATATCAAAAATTTAGATTCTAAAAAAATTTTTTATAACAACGATATACAAATTTCTAAAAAAAGTTAAACTTATCGTGGATTATCAATTACAGAACAGGTTCCTCTGAAAAGATTAAAATACCGCCAAAACTTTTAAATTTGAAGAACTTAACTAATACTAATTCAGCATTTAAAATTTACATTTAAAATAATAGGGTATCTAATCCTAGTCTATAAATAAATTTAATAACTTCAAATATTTTATATAAACCAAATAATAATTTAAAAATTTCACCTAAAAAATTATATTTTTAATTTAATTAAAACAATAAATTATATGCTAATAAAATTTAATCTCATATTTTGTATAACCGCAACTGCTGGCACAAAATTTGTTTATAATAAAATTTATTTCTATATCAAAGTTACCTTTATATATAAAATTAAATACTGCGAATAAATCTAAAATAATTATTATTTAAATAATTATTAACTCACAATTATATTTACATGTAAAAAAAAAATAAATTAAATTTTTAAGCTAAAATAAAACTTTTTAAAAATTTTAAATTAAAACAGATTAATAAAAATATGATAATAAATTACCAATAATTAAATAAATTTTTATTAAATACAAATAATTACTTAATTAAATTTAGTAAAGTACCCTTTATTCTATAAAGCTGCACTAATAGTGCTGACCGCGCCCGATCGCTTTATATAAAAACTTAAAATTAATAAAATAAATAATAACAAATATTTAGTTATATAACTAGATTTAATAAATTTAGCAATAAAAAATATATAAATAATTGGAAATTTATTAAATAAAATATTTAACAACTAACCATCAAATATATATTATCTATATAATATAATTGTTAATAAATAAATTCCAGAATCTATTATATAGTTTTTTTTTTTATATATATTAATAAATAAATATTAATTATTTTATTATATATAAAAATTTAATTATTATATATTATTATATAATTATTAGTTATATATAAATAATTTTATAATTAATATTAAACTTTATTTAATTTCTTTTTATTCAAAATTTCATATTTAACTCTTAGATTTTTAGGCAAATAATTGTTAATATAGTAACATACATTATATAAATCATATTCTTTAAATCAATTATATATTTATATATATATATATATTTATTTATCATAATAATATATATATATATATACTAATGTAATATATTTATATATATATATTATTAATATATAAATATATATATATCATTATTATAATAAACGCAAAATTACACTAATTGTTAAACTAAACTAAAATTACCAATATTAATCAATTTAATTTATCACGATATTGAGTTATACCCCTAATTTGACTAAAATTGACTATCAAAAATAAAAAATAATGAAAATTAACACTAAAAGATTAGTGGCCCCGTCGCTCATTTTTCCTAAAAATGAGCTTTTTAAGATTTCAATGAAAAACTGACTCTTACAAGCCTTTTTAAAGTCCATTAAAAATTTTTAAAAATAAACTCTTTAACAAACAATCCAATCAAAAATATCAATAAATCAATTCTTAAACCAGCAATTATTTATCTTCATTAAGAATTT